ATCATTAGCAAAGCAGAAGTCGTGAAGGGGTACTACTGTGAAAAAATTAAAACCTCGAGCTCGAGGGCGTAGTTATCCGATAAAAAGACCCGTTTTTCATATAACTATTGGATTAAAAGATATATCTGTAAAGGAAGTATAAAAAAGGAAGTATAAAGGAGCCAAATACGCCATATTATACTTCAAAGGCAACGTATGGAGAAATAAAAATAAGTAAGTACACGGATATGACGTGTCATGATATATATAGTATTGGGAGATTATGGGACAAAAAATAAATCCACTTGGTTTCAGACTTGGTGCAACCCAAGGTCATCATTCTCTTTGGTTTGCACAACCACAAAATTATTCCGAAGGGCTACAAGAAGATCAAAAAATCCGAGATTGGATCAAGAACTATGTACAAAAAAATATTCAAATATCCTCTGGTGTTGAGGGAATTGCATGCATAAAGATTCAAAAAAGAATCGATTTGATTCAGGTCATAATCTATATGGGATTCCCAAAATTATTACTAGAAGGTAAAGGTGGGCCTCGAAGAATCGAAGAATTGCAGATAGATGTACAAAAAGAAATTAATTGTGTAAACCGAAAACTCAACATTGCTCTTACAAGAATTACAAACCCTTATGGACACCCTAATATTCTCGCCGAATTTATAGCCGGACAATTAAAGAATAGGGTTTCATTTCGAAAAGCAATGAAAAAGGCTATTGAATTAACTGAACAAGCAGGTACAAAAGGAATTCAAGTACAAATTGCAGGACGTATCGACGGAAAAGAGATTGCGCGTGTCGAATGGATCAGAGAGGGTAGAGTTCCTCTACAAACCATTCGAGCTAAAATTGATTATTGTTCCTATGCAGTTGGAACTATCTATGGGGTATTAGGCATCAAAATTTGGATATTTGTAGACGAGGAAGCCTAAGCCTTTATTTGACTTGTCTTTACGTTCTATCGGAAATAAAAAAGCAAAAAATGACAAACTCTTTCATTCTTTTTCTGTTAAATCAAAAAAAAAAATGGGCAATTCTATAAGGTTGAATAAAAATTCAATTCATTTTTTTATATTGATATAATTGCTATGCTTAGTGTGTGACTCGTTGGTTTTTGTAGGGTTAGTAGTCAAAAAAACGGACTGGCCCATAGTATGAACTAATAACTATCGAACTAATAACCAACTCACCGCTTCATATTATCTGGATCTAAAGAACTAGTCACGATATGATATATTGATCATATCATTGTAGCAACTGAATTTTTGTTTGCATAAACAAGCAAAAAAAAGAAAAACCAATCTGATTTTAAGTTGTGAAGCAATAACAAAAAGAATGCAGATAAATGGAAGGGTGAGAGAAAGAGAGAAAAAGAATACTAATGCTATATGATTCCAATATGTAAGGTCTCTGAGCGATCTTATAAAGGATAGCGTAATAAAGCATCAATACTAATTTGATTAATCTATAATTCGACGAATTTGTTCATAGAACAAAAAAAGTCAAGAGCCCTGGGTCCACAAAGACTGAGAAAATTGACTCAATAACACATTTCATTTTCATTAGGAGCTCCGCTGTAGAATTCAGGCCTAACCATTAATCGTGAAGCGATGGGAACGACGGAACCCGTGGATGCGGAAGATTCTATTGAAAACGAATCCTAATAATTCATTGGGTAGGATCGCGAAACGAACCCGGGACCAATCCACTTTTATTCTGAGAGGCCATGTCATAGGATAACCCTACAACTGAAATAGATATGGAAAGAGTAAATATTCGCCCGCGAAAGTTTTTATTTTATTGGATTTCTAAATTTTGATAGATCCAATATAATATGATAATAAAAAAGACAAAACAAAAAAAATACTCGTTATAATAAAACGAAATTCTATTATTATTATCTATTATCTCTAACTAATCTATAAAATAATTATCTATAACTATAAATAAATAGAAATTGAATACATGTTTGGTTTTTTTTATATAAACTACCAAAACAAGATATACAAATTTCTAATAGATTAGATATTAGATAAAATCTCAAAGACTCCCACGAGTCAGTATATTATTCATTAAATACATGTATACCATGTTATAATTGTTATTTTTCATTCGCGAGGAGCTGGATGAGAAGAAACTCTCATGTCCGGTTCTGTAGTAGAGATGGAATTGAAATTGAAAAAGAACCATCAACTATAACCCCAAAAGAGCCAGATTCCGTAAACAACATAGAGGAAGAATGAAAGGAATATCTTATCGAGGTAATCGTATTTGCTTTGGTAGATATGCTCTTCAGGCACTTGAACCCGCGTGGATCACGTCTAGACAAATAGAAGCAGGGCGGCGAGCAATGACACGAAACGTACGCCGCGGCGGAAAAATATGGGTACGTATATTTCCAGACAAACCTGTTACAGTAAGACCCGCGGAAACGCGTATGGGTTCCGGTAAAGGATCTCCCGAATATTGGGTAGCTATCGTTAAACCGGGTAGAATACTTTATGAAATGGGTGGAGTAGCAGAAAATGTAGCCAGAAAGGCTATTTCAATAGCGGCATCCAAAATGCCTATACGAACGCAATTCATTATTTCGGGATAAGAATGTATAACCAAAGAAAAGAAATCTTTTGAATGAAAAAAAAAACAAAATTATAGGTTTCTTTTTTTTTTGTTTTGGACAAACAATATTTCTTTTTTTACTTAGCCCCTTCGCAGTGAAAGAACAAATAAAAAAAAAAATGATATGATTCAACCTCAAACCCACTTAAATGTAGCGGATAACAGCGGGGCCCGACAATTAATGTGTATTCGAATCATAGGAGCTAGTAATCGACGATATGCTCATATTGGTGACGTTATTGTTGCTGTAATCAAGGAAGCAATACCAAATACACCTCTAGAAAAATCCGAAGTGATCAGAGCTGTAATTGTACGTACTTGTAAAGAACTCAAACGTGACAACGGTATGATACTACGATATGATGACAATGCTGCGGTTGTTATTGATCAAGAAGGAAATCCCAAAGGAACTAGAATTTTTGGTGCGATCGCACGGGAATTGAGACAGTTAAATTTCACTAAAATAGTTTCATTAGCACCTGAAGTATTATAAGTCTAATAAAACGGAGACTCTAATGCTATTATAGCATTTGAATAAAATATGAATAGAGTAAACTAGATTAATTAGTAAATTTGTCTCACGCATATATCTTTAACAATTCATAAAATAGAAAGAAAAAAGCATGTTGATTATATCAAAGTTCGGGGGTAACAATAATTTTAATTTATCATGGGTAAAGACACTATTGCTGATATAATAACTTCTATACGCAATGCTGACATGAATAGAAAAGGAACAGTTCGAATACCATCTACTAACATCACCGAAAACCTTGTTAAAATACTGTTAAGAGAAGGTTTTATTGAAAATGTGAGGAAACATCAGGAAAACAACAAATATTTTTTGGTTTTAACCCTACGGCATAGAAAGAATAGGAAAGGTCCATGGAAAACTGTTTTAAATTTAAAACGGATCAGTCGACCCGGTCTACGAATCTATTCTAGTTATCAACGAATTCCTAGAATTTTAGGTGGGATGGGGATTGTAATTCTTTCTACCTCTCGGGGTATAATGACGGACCGAGAGGCCCGACTAGAAGGAATCGGCGGAGAAATTTTGTGTTATATATGGTAAGCTTTCTTATATCCAAATTAAGATATGGAACTTTACTATTTGTGAAAAAAAAAAAGATAAAGAACGGGTTTCTATTCTCACTCTCCTCTTACATTAGTTAATACTTCAAGGAGGTTTTACCGCGAATGAAAAAAGAAAACTGGATTCATGAAAGTTTAATTCCTGAATCACTTCCGAATGGTATGCTTCGGATTCATTTAGATAATGAAGATCGGATTCTAGGTTATGGTTCAGGAAGGATTCAACGTAGTTTTATACGTATACCAACGGAAGATAGAGTAAAAATTGAAAGAAGTCATTATGATTCAACCAAAGGGCATATAGTTTCTAGACTCCGAAACAAGGATTCAAACGATTAGGTGGTTTTTTTTTTCAACTTCAATATTCCTTTCGGAGGGATACAATTCGAAAGTTTAAAATTTCCAGAAACTAATTTTCTTCAAATAAGTAAATTTGAAATTCAGTTAAGGAATGACAAATATGAAAATAAGGGCCTCCGTTCGTAAAATTTGTGAAAAATGTAGACTGATTCGTAGACGGGGACGAATTATAGTAATTTGTTCCAACCCGAGACATAAACAAAGACAAGGATAATCTTTATAAAATAAAAGAGACTCCCTAAGGGACCCAATATACAAATAAAAAAAGCGTAAAAGATCCGTTTTGGCATGAAATGGATATATCCATATACCTCTGACTTATATTTATGAGACGATAAAATATGGCAAAACCCGCACCCAGAATCGGTTCACGTAGGAATGGGCGTATTGGTTTACGTAAGAGTGCGCGTAGAATACCAAAAGGGGTTATTCATGTTCAAGCAAGTTTCAACAATACCATTGTGACTGTTACAGATGTACGAGGCCGGGTAATTTCTTGGTCCTCCGCCGGCACTTGTGGATTCAAGGGTACAAGAAGAGGGACACCCTTTGCGGCACAAACCGCAGCAGGAAATACTATTCGGACGGCAGTGGATCAAGGTATGCAACGAGCCGAAGTCATGATAAAAGGCCCCGGTCTCGGACGAGATGCAGCATTAAGGGCTATTCGTAGAAGTGGTGTAATATTAAGTTTCATACGGGATGTAACCCCTATGCCACATAATGGCTGTAGGCCCCCTAAAAAAAGGCGTGTGTAAAAATAAACAAAACATTGAAATGATTTCAAGAGAAATAAATAATTTAATGATTTGATCAAATAATAAGATTACCATGGTTCGAGAGAAAGTAATAGTATCGACTCGGACACTGCAGTGGAAGTGTGTTGAATCAAGAGAAGATAGTAATAGCCTCTATTATGGACGTTTCATT